AGAGTGTTATATGTTGTAAATATTATCTTTTGGGGTTGTGGGAAGGAGGGTGGAGGGATGTTAGGGGGTGAAAATGAATTAATTTTTTATTAGTTGAGAAAGTGATAGTTTAGGTGTGTAAACCTAAAAGATAAAAAGTGAGACTTCGGCTAGGTAGCAAGCTTTTGTTTTTGGGGTTTGGCAAAGGCAAATTATATGGGGGTGGTCGGAGTTGGGGGGAGGGGGGGTTTGTGGATAGTTTGTTGTGGCTTAGGTTAGCATATGGTTTAGGTTCGTATGGATATGATTGATTATATGTATGTCCTACAAGCATGAATTAAATAACACCTTGCTAAGGTTCGTGTGGAGCTAGAATATTGAACGTAGGTGCGATTAATAATAGCATGAACTAGGAATCAAAGACAGGCGCTGCGGGATTGATTGTGGCGAGACCAGCATTCTGCAATGGGGTCGCGTGCAGACCAGAGATAAAAGATACCAAATGCATGGAGAGCTCCCGTGACTGGTTAATAGGGTGATAGACCCGTGATCCATCGAGATGTCTTATTTAAGGGGAACGTGTGAGCGGTCTTAGTAATATGGCCCTGAGGTAAGAACCAGATGTCCTTTAGATGCCATTTATAGCTACCCCCACGAGTTATGGGCCCGGTGCGAGGAGAGTAGCACTCTTGTGCGGGATATTGATTTCACGGAGGATGGTGATCAAGGGACACCTAACTGACAAGAATATCCGTATTGACAGGGATTGAATTGGGTATGCTCAACTGTAATGTGCTATGTCCGATCAATGATAGAATGTACTATGTACGTTAATGGAAATACTGTATTAGTTGATATCTCAATGGGCAGAATCAGTGCTTTGGAAATTTAGATGATATGTTCTATAGTTGGGTTATTTAAAGGAGTATCCCTGCTTGTAAGCATGTTGGCGAGAATTGCTAGTAAATATGTAATTTTATGTCTTATGGACGGTTAAGCATTTATAGTACTATATAATATTCATGTGGACTAGCAGTAATGCACGAATTACATAAGGGCATATGAAATTAGATTATACTAAGTTATTTTAAGGACTATACCCCCTAGAATACAGAAAGTAGTTTAAATAGAATGCCAGTTTTGGGTATTGGTGGTGGAGTTAAGTGCTTTCTTTCTGAGTTGCCCCGGGGAATAAGTGTCCGTTTCCAGTTTACAAGACTGATGTATTGATTTATACTACAGGGGCAGGTTCATTTGAGTAGATTGTTTTCGATTAGGGAGGCTAGTGGTATTAGGATTAAAATTGTAGTAAAGTATAATATGGATGCTACTTGTCCGATTATAATGAAGGGTTGATTTACTGGCTGGCTTCCGATTCAGGTGAGGGTTAGTAGAGTTGTAATTAGGAGTCATAGTAGGAATTGGCTGAGAGGGCGAAATGCTATGCTTTGTTGTTTAGATTTATGGAGAACAGGTATAATTGCTAAGATAAGAATGGATAGGAGAAGGGCCAGTACACCTCCTAATTTATTAGGGACGGATCGTAAGATTGCATATGCAAATAGGAAGTACCATTCTGGTTTGATATGTGGTGGGGTGTTTAGTGGGTTAGCTGGAGTGTAGTTGTCTGGATCGCTTAAAAGGTCGGGTGAAAATAGTACTAGGGTTATTAGGATAAGGAGGAGGAAGATCAGGCCTAAAATATCTTTGATTGTATAGTAGGGGTGGAAGGGGATTTTATCGGAATTAGAGGGGATTCCGCAGGGGTTATTTGATCCTGTTTCGTGTAGGAAAAGTAGGTGAAGAGCTGTTAGGGTTGTAATAATGAAGGGTAGAGTAAAGTGGAGGGTAAAAAATCGTGTGAGGGTTGGGTTGTCAATGGAATAACCACCTCAGACTCATTGAACGAGGCTTGTACCAATATATGGAATTGCAGACAATAAGTTTGTGATAACTGTGGCGCCTCAAAATGATATTTGTCCTCATGGAAGTACGTAACCCATGAAGGCTGTTGCTATGGTTATGAGTAAGAGTGCAATACCAATATTTCATGTTTCAGTGAGAAGGAATGAGCCATAGTATAGGCCTCGTCCCACATGTAGGAATAGGCAGATAAAGAACATGGAGGCGCCATTGGCGTGGAGGTAGCGGATAATTCAGCCATAATTTACATCTCGGGTAATATGTGCAATTGAGGAGAAGGCAGAGGAGGTGTCTGGTGAATAGTGTATTGCTAGGAATAGGCCGGTAATGATCTGTAAAGTTAAGCAAGTTGCTAGGAGAGAGCCAAAGTTTCATCATGTGGAGATGTTTGATGGGGTGGGTAAATCAATGAGGGAGTGGTTAATTATTTTTATAATTGGATTAGATTTACGTAGGGGGGTCATTGGTGTTTTTGTAGTTGAAGTACAACGATGGTTTTTCATATCATTAGTCATGGTTGAAGTCCATGCAAGAACGATGTCATATACTCTATTTTTGTTAAGTGTACTGTTGGTTATGGGATTTGTGGGATTTTCTTCTAAGCCTTCTCCTATTTATGGAGGTTTGGCATTAATTATTAGTGGTATAGTTGGTTGTGTGATTATTTTAAATTATGGGGGTACTTATATGGGCTTAATAATATTTTTAATTTATTTGGGGGGTATAATGGTTGTTTTTGGTTATACTACTGCGATAGCTATTGAGGAATACCCTGAGGCATGGGCTTCAGGGTTTGAGGTGTTGGGCAGTTTTTTAGTTGGGTTGGCAATGGAGGTGGGGCTAATTTTATGAATTTTAGATTATGGCGAGTTAGTGGTAGTAATTAATTTGAATAATATAGGAAGTTGGGTAGTTTTTGAGGGAGAGGGGGCAGGGTTGATTCGTGAAGATTCTATTGGTGCGGGTGCTTTGTATGATTATGGTCGTTGGTTAGTAGTGGTTGCTGGTTGGACGTTATTTGTTGGTGTTTATATTGTTATTGAAATTACTCGAGGTAATAGGCTACACTGTTAATAGTGTCACCAGGATAAGGGGAATGAGGAAGGAGAGGAAATAAAGTTTGATTATACCTTTTTGGGCGGTTATAGTGATGGAAGAAGTAATATGGATATGTGAAATTGTTTTGGGTATTGACTTTTCTAGTCAGATTGAGTCTAGTAAGATAAAGGCTAGATTTTGACTTATCATTAGATTTTGGTAGGGAATTATTCGGTGAATTGTAGTGGGGAAATATCCTAATATGTTGGAAAATTTAAATATATGTGATGGGATGTTTATTTTGAGGTTGTTGGTTATAAGAGTTAAGTCTAGAGCTATTAGAAAGCCTAGGGTGGTTACACATAGAGCTAGGAGTTTTAGGTAATGGGGTATAGTCAGTTGGGGTGGTGTGGTGGGGAAAATATTATTGGTGATAAGAAATCCCGCGAGTAAACTACCCAGTGTTAGACGTTTTATTGGATTTAGTAAAGCTGGATTATTCTCATTAATGTGGATTGAGGTTGAAAATCGGGGTTGCCCTGTAAGTGTTAGGATAATAGTTCGAGTGCTGTAGGCGCTTGTTAGGGAGGTGGCGATAAGAGTAGTAGATAGGGCTCAGGCATTGGTATATGACGTGTTTGCGGTTTCGATAATAAGATCTTTGGAGTAGAAACCTGTAAGAAAAGGTATACCTGTAAGTGCTAGATTACCAATGATTAGGGAAGTTGAAGTGAGGGGTATTGTTTTAAATAATCCGCCTATTTTTCGAATGTCCTGCTCGTTATTTAAATTGTGAATAATAGAACCAGAGCAAATGAATAATATGGCTTTGAAGAAGGCATGAGTGCAGATATGTAGGAATGCTAGGTGTGGTTGGTTAATTCCAATGGTAACTATCATTAATCCTAGTTGGCTTGAGGTGGAGAAGGCTACAATTTTTTTGATGTCATTTTGTGTTAGGGCGCATATTGCTATAAATAGTGTGGTAATAGCTCCTAGGCATAATGTAAGACTTTGAATTAATATATTATTTTCTATCAAGGGGTGAAAGCGGATAAGTAAAAATACTCCTGCTACTACTATGGTACTAGAATGGAGTAAGGCTGAAACTGGGGTTGGACCTTCTATGGCGGAGGGGAGTCAGGGGTGAAGGCCAAGTTGGGCTGATTTTCCTGTTGCTGCTAGAAGAAGTCCTATCAGTGGTAAAAGATTTGGATTGGAATCTAGGATAAATATTTGCTGGAGGTCTCATGAGTTATAGTGGAGAAGGAGTCATGCTATGGTTAGGACAAAGCCGATATCACCAATACGGTTGTATAAAATTGCTTGGATGGCTGCTGTGTTGGCGTCTGTTCGAGCATGTCATCAGCCGATTAGTAGGAAGGATATGATTCCGACACCTTCTCATCCGATAAAGAGTTGGAAGAGGTTGTTGGCGGTGATTAGAATTAATATGGTGATGAGAAAAATGAGAAGATATTTGAAGAACTGATTGATATTTGGATCTGAGCTTATATATCATAGTGAGAACTCTATAATACATCAAGTAATAAATAGTGCAATTGGGGTAAATATTATGGAAAAATAGTCTAGTTTAAAACTTAGTGTTAATTCTAGGGACTGAATAGTTGTTCAATGTCAGTTTGAGATAATTATGTCCTGATCTAATAGAATATATAGAGTTATGGGAAAGAGGCTGAAAACAAAGGCAAATATTATAATTGTTTTTACGTAATTAGGGTACAGGTGATTTTTGCTAGGCTTAATGAGAGCAATAATAATTGGGAGTGTTAGGTAAGTTAGTGTTAATATAATAATGGAGGCGTGCATCTACTACTTTTATTTGGAGTTGCACCAATATTTTTGGTTCCTAAGACCAATGGATATCTGTTATCCTTTAAAAGTTGAGATAGCCGTTTTGTTAAGTACGGGGGCATGGATTAGCAGTCCTTGCAAGCTTTCTCGGTAAATAAGAAGGGATAAGTTTCTATGTTTAGATTCACAATCTAATATTTTAGTTAAATTATATTTACAAGAGGTGAAGCCTATGATGATATTAGGGTTGAGGGATAGAAGGAGGATAGGGGAAATATGTATAAATATTAATATATTTTCTCGTGTGAAGGAGGGTTTTATGTTTATAATGTGGGAGGTGAGTGTTCCTCATTGTGTTGTAGTAAATATATATAGAGAATAAAGGGCAGTAACTAGTATATTTAATCCTGTGAATAAAATGGTGGCATGTGATCAAGAAAATGAAGTTGTTACTACTAATAGTTCTCCAATTAAATTAATGGTAGGGGGTAGAGCTAAATTGGTGAGGTTTGCTGCAAATCATCAGAAGGCTATTAGTGGAAGTAGGATTTGAAGTCCTCGAGAGAGTAATATAATGCGACTGTGGGTTCGTTCATAGTTTGAATTTGCTAGGCAGAATAGTATGGATGAGGTAAGGCCATGGGCAATTATAAGAATAATAGCACCAGTAAAGCTTCAAGGGGTTTGGATGAGGGAGGCTGTGATTACTAGGGCTATGTGGCTTACGGAGGAGTATGCAATAAGTGATTTTAGGTCTGTTTGTCGGAGACAGGTTGAGCTTGTTATAATTATGCCTCATAGGGATAACATGAGGAAAGGGTAGGCTATATATTCTGTCAAGGGGTTAAGGATTGAGGTGAGTCGCATCATACCATAACCGCCTAGTTTTAAAAGCACTGCGGCAAGAACTATCGATCCGGCAATAGGAGCTTCAACGTGGGCTTTGGGGAGCCATAGATGTAGACCATATAAGGGTATTTTTACTATAAAAGCTATTATACACGCTAGTCAGGTTAAGTTGTGGGATCAGGTGGTTGTTAGTTCCTGGGCTGTGAGTGTTAATAATACAATATTTAATGAGCCTATATTATTATATGTAAATATTAGTATAATTAATAAGGGAAGGGAGCCAGCTAATGTGTAGAATAGGAAATAGGTGCTTGCGTTGAGGCGTTCTGCTTGATTGCCTCATCGGGTAATAATAATGAGGGTGGGGATGAGGGTGGTTTCAAATGAAATATAGAATAGGATTAGTTCCGTGGATATAAAGGTTATAATTAGGGAAATTTGTAGGAAAATTATTATGGAGAGATAAAGTTTTTTTCGTAAAGGACTTTCATTATGTAAGTGGTACTGGCTTGCTATAATCATGAGGGGTAAGAGTCAGGCGGTTATTGTTAGAAGAGGTGTTGATAATGGGTCAGAAGATAAATAAGTTGAGTAAGTAGTGAGATTGTTATTAGCTTGATTAAAAAATATGAGGGGGATAAGACTAATAACTAAGCTGTGCATGGTTAAGTTAATTCATAATATACTGTTTTTGGAAAACCATGTTGTTGGTAATAGTATGATTGTGGGAAGAATTATTTTTAGCATTGGAGTAAGTTTAGGTTGTGAATGTAATCTAGGCCATATGTATTTGAGATTGAGACTAGTAAGGCAAGACCTACTGCTGCCTCGCAAGCGGCGAATACTAACAGAGCAATGGGCACAATATTAGCTAGGGGAAAATGTATGTTTAAGGCTATGAGGGTACTTATGATAAATAGTGAGAGTATTATCCCCTCTAGGCATAATAAAGATGATATTAGATGTGAACGATAAAATAATATACCTAGGAGTGAGATAAGAAATGCTAATATAATATTTATATAAATAATGGGCATTTGGCTAGTATGATTATCATAATCTAATGAGTCGAAATCATTTATTTTATTTAAACTACTTGCCAATTCGGTTCAGTCTAGTCCCTTTTGAGTTCATTCATATGCTAGACCAAGGGTTAAAATAATGATTAATATTATTGATGATTTAATTATTACAGGGAGGTTTGTTGTTTGGAGAGCCCATGGTAGGGGTAATAGCAGAGCAATTTCTAAGTCAAATAGTAAGAAGGTAATAGCGACTAGAAAAAACTTTATGGAAAAAGGAATGCGAGCGGAATTTAGAGGGTCAAACCCGCATTCGTAAGGGTTAGCCTTTTCTGCGTAGGAATTAAGTGAGGGTAATCAAAATATAATAATTATTAGTAGTAGGGTTAGGAGGGTATTAATTGTTAGGGTTAGTACTAGGTTTATTATTCTTTTTCGAATGTTGTCGAAACTAGCTAATTGGAAGTCAGCTGTACTAGTTATACTAAAAGAATATGAACCTCATCAGTAAATGGAGATATAGAGGAAAAGTCAGACGACGTCTACAAAGTGTCAGTATCAAGCGGCTGCTTCAAAGCCAAAATGATGACTTGATGTAAAATGATATAATAGTTGGCGGGTAAGGCAGACAGTAAGAAATGTAGACCCAATAATAACGTGAAGTCCGTGGAAGCCGGTGGCAACAAAGAATGTTGAGCCATAAATGCCATCAGAGATAGTGAAGGGTGCTTCATAATACTCAGATATTTGTAAGAGGGTGAAGTAGATGCCTAATAAGATTGTAATAAGTAGGGCTTGAATTATTTGTTTTCGGTTATTTTCTATTAAGCTGTGGTGGGCTCAAGTGATTGTGACCCCTGATGCAAGTAGTACGGAGGTATTTAGGAGGGGTACTTCTAGAGGATTTAGGGGGGTAATGCCTGTTGGTGGTCAGTGTCCTCCTAGATGTGGAGTAGGGGCAAGACTTGAGTGGTAGAATGCTCAGAAGAAACCTGCAAAGAAGAAGACTTCTGAGATAATAAATAAAACTATTCCGTAACGGAGGCCTTTTTGAACTGGTGTTGTATGGTGACCTTGATAAGTGCTTTCTCGTACAATATCACGTCACCATTGATATATTGTTAATATGTTGGTTAGTAATCCTAATATTAGTAGAGTTGTGGAGTAAAAGTGAAATCATATAATTAAGCCGGATGTTATTAAGAGAGCTGAGAAAGCTCCTGTTAGTGGTCATGGACTAGGTTTGACTATATGATAAGGGTGAGTTTGGTGGGTCATTAAGTATTATCATGTAAATAAAGGCTTACCAAGAGCGTGAAAACATAGGCTTGGATTAGGGCAACTGCAATTTCTAGAATTGTTAATAGTAATAGGAGTACAAAGGTCAGTGAGGTTGCAAGAAAATTAATGGTTGATAGTGCTAGTACGGCACTTCCGATTAGATGTATGAGCAGATGCCCTGCTGTGATATTAGCGGTTAGGCGTACAGCTAGGGCTACTGGTTGAATAAATAAACTGATAGATTCAATAATTACTAGTATGGGAATAAGAAGTGTGGGTGTGCCTTGTGGTAAAAAATGGGCTAGGGAACTTTTAGTTTTGAAGCGAAGGCCTGTAATTACTGTACCAGCCCATAGAGGGATTGCCATTGCCAAATTCATAGACAGCTGGGCGGTAGGTGTAAATGAGTGAGGTAATAGTCCGAGGAGGTTGGTTGTAGCAATAAAAATAATTAGAGCTATGAGTATTAGGGATCAAGTTCGTCCTTTTGTATTATGAATTATTATCATTTGTTTTAGGATAAGTTGAATCAAATTTTGTTGAATAGTAATTAGTCGGTTGTTAATAAGGTGTTTAGAGGTTGGAAATAATAATGTGGGAAATAGAATAATGGGTACTACAGCGGGGAGACTTAGGAGTGTTGGGGTTGTAAATGGGGTAAATAAATTTTCGTTCATTTTAGTTGTCAAGGGTTATTGAATATCTGCGTATCAGGGATTTTTTGTGTTGGGGATAAATAGTAGTTTATATTTAGTAATTTTAATTGTATAATAAGGTATAGTGTAGGTAGTATGGTTATGATGATAGTAAACCATGTAGATGTGTTTAGTTGGGGCATTTCACTGCAGAGAAAAGTGTTTTCCCATCTTTAACTTAAAAGGTTAATGCTATAGTAGCTATACAGTGGGTCTTAGTATTTTAAGAGTAGACTAGGTGAAGTGTATTTAATATATCTATAAAGTGAATACCGGTCCTATCTCGAAAATTTTTAGTGGAATTAATTCTGCAACAATTGGCATAAAGCTGTGATTAGCACCGCAGATTTCTGAACATTGTCCGTAGTAGACACCTGGTCGTATGGCAGTGAATGTGGTTTGATTTAAGCGTCCTGGAATTGCATCTGTTTTTAGACCGAGTGTGGGGATGGTTCATGAGTGTAGGACGTCTTGAGATGTAATTATTATACGGACAGGGGCCTCAATTGGAAGTACCACTCGGTTATCAACTTCTAGAAGTCGAAGGTCCCCCGGGTTTAAAAATAGTGGGGGAAGTATATAAGAATTAAAGATTAAACCTCCATAATCTGTATATTCATAGGTTCAGTATCATTGATGTCCAATTGATTTAATAGTAAATGAGGGATTATTGACTTCGTCTGTTAGGTAGAGGATTCGTAGAGATGGGAGAGCAATTAAGACTAGAATAATTGCGGGTAGAATAGTTCAAATAGTTTCTATTTCTTGAGCATCTGTGATATTAGTGCTAGTTAATTTTGTTGTTAGTACTGATAATAAAATATATAGGACGAGAAAGCTAATTAGGGATACAATTATAAAGGCGTGGTCGTGGAAAGCAATTAGTTCTTCTATGATAGGGGATGTGGCATCTTGTAGGCCTAGTTGAACTGGATGGGCCATGTAAGATATATAGGATATGTCCTATAATTTAGCTTTGACAAAGCTATGAAATAATTTTTCTAATATCTCATTGAAAAAGTTATAGAGGTTATAGAATTGGCTTGAAACCAGTTTCAGGAGGTTCGATTCCTTCCTTTTTTATTTAACTTTGATGAAGGTTGGTTCATCAAATGTGTGATAAGGTGGAGGAGAGCCGTGCAATCATTCTAAGTTGTAGGTGGGTTGTTCAATTGATAGTACTTTACGTTTTGAGGCAAAGGCTTCTCAGATTATATAAATTATTAATAGTATTGCTACTAGGGATATAAAGGAGCCTGTAGATGATACAATATTTCATGTGGTGTAAGCATCAGGGTAGTCGGAATAGCGTCGGGGTATTCCTGATAGACCCAGGAAATGTTGTGGGAAAAAGGTTAAATTTACACCTACAAATATAATAGTAAAATGGGCTTTGGCGCAGGCTTGATCTAGAGTATAGCCTGAGAATAGGGGAAATCAGTGAATAAAGCCTCCTATAATAGCAAAGACAGCCCCTATTGACAAGACATAGTGGAAGTGAGCTACGACATAATATGTGTCGTGTAATACAATATCTAGTGATGAATTTGCCAGTACAATACCGGTTAGACCTCCTACGGTAAAAAGGAAAATAAAGCCCAGGGCTCAGAGTATTGCGGCTGATCACTTAATATTTCCTCCGTGTAGTGTGGCAAGTCAGCTAAAGACTTTAACGCCAGTTGGGATTGCAATAATTATAGTGGCAGAAGTAAAATAGGCCCGTGTATCCACATCTATTCCAACTGTAAATATATGGTGAGCTCATACAATAAAGCCTAGGAACCCAATTGATACTATGGCTCAGACTATGCCCATATACCCGAATGGCTCTTTTTTCCCAGAATAATATGTTACAATGTGGGAAATTATTCCGAAGCCAGGTAAGATAAGAATATAGACTTCAGGATGTCCGAAGAATCAGAATAAGTGTTGATATAAGATAGGATCCCCCCCTCCTGCAGGGTCAAAGAAGGTGGTATTGAGATTACGGTCTGTTAATAATATTGTAATACCTGCGGCTAGTACGGGCAGGGATAGGAGTAGTAGTACGGCTGTAATCAGGACTGATCAAACAAATAGAGGGGTTTGGTATTGAGATATTGCAGGGGGTTTTATATTAATAATAGTTGTGATGAAATTAATAGCTCCTAGAATAGAAGAAATACCTGCCAGGTGAAGTGAGAAGATAGTTAGGTCCACGGAGGCTCCTGGATGAGAGAGGTTTCCTGCTAAAGGTGGATATACTGTTCAGCCTGTTCCTGCACCAGCTTCTACTATGGCAGATGCGAGAAGAAGTAGGAAGGATGGTGGAAGAAGTCAGAAGCTTATATTATTTAGGCGGGGAAATGCTATGTCAGGAGCACCAATTATTAAGGGTACTAGTCAGTTTCCGAAACCTCCAATTATGATGGGTATAACCATAAAGAAAATTATGACAAATGCATGGGCTGTAACAATAACATTATAGATGTGGTCATTGCCTAACAGGTTACCAGGTTGACCCAGTTCGGCTCGAATAAGGAGACTTATAGCTATGCCTACGGTTCCAGCTCATGCGCCAAATAGTAAGTATAAGGTTCCAATATCTTTGTGATTTGTAGAGAATAACCAGCGGTTAATGAACATAAGTGAAAAAAGGTAAAATGGCTGAGTAAGCATTAGGCTGTAAATCTAAGGACAGAGGTTTAAGTCCTCTTTTTACCAGCCCCGAGGTGATTTTCATGTTGAATTGCAAATTCAAAGGAGCAGTTAGATTTCTGCCGGGGCTTCTCCCGCCTTTTTTTCCCGCGGCGGGAGAAGTAGATTAAAGCCAGTTGATTGGGGCATTTAGCTGTTAACTAAATTTTTGTGGGTTTAAGTCCCATTAATCTAGTAAGGGCTTAGCTTAATTAAAGTAATTGATTTGCGTTCAGTTGATGCAGAATGAGGTTCTGTAGTCCTTATTTCAGAAATTAAGTATGCTTAACTTACTAAGAGCTTTGAAGGCTTTCGGTCTTATTTAACCTAAATTTCTAGGGGGTGATTAGAATTGTTGGGGATATAGGTAATAGGAAGGTGGTAAGGATAATAAGTGGGGGGATAAGAAGCGTGGTTTTTGTATTTTCGAATTGTCATTTTATTTTTGTGTTATTGGATGCGGGGAGTAGTGTTATGGAGGTAATATAGATTAGGCGTAGGTAGAAATATAAGTTGAGTAGGGTTATAATAACTATAATGGTAGGTATAATGAAGTTGTTGTTTTTTGTGAGTTCTTGGATAGTAACCCATTTGGGTAGAAAGCCGGTTAGTGGGGGTAGACCTCCTATAGATAGGAGGGTGGATGATATTAGTGGTATTAATCAGGTGAGTTTATTTCAGGTATGTGATAATATTAGGGTTGTGGTGTTCGAGTTTAGGTTTAGGGCTAGAAATGCAGTGGTAGCTAAAATAATATATGTGAGGAGGTAAAAAATTGTAATGTTTGGATTATATGTTAAAGTTGTTATTATTCAGCCTATATGGGTGATTGAAGAATATGCTAAAATCTTACGTAGTTGTGTTTGATTAAGACCCCCTCAGCTGCCTACCATAATGGATAGAATGGATAGAATTAGGAGAATATTTGTATTAATTGATGAATAAATTTGGTATATAATTGAGATAGGGGCTAGTTTTTGTCATGTGAGGAGAAGTAGACCGGAAATTAAAGGTGTTCCTTGGGTAACTTCTGGGATTCAGAAGTGAAAGGGGGCTATTCCTAATTTTATGGCGAGGGCTATTGTTATGGCTAAAGATGAAGATTGATTAATGTTACTTATCATGGCTCATTGTTCGGGGAATAGGTTGTTGTATATAATTGCTATTATGAGGATTATAGATGCAGTGGACTGTACAAGGAAATATTTAGTAGCGGCTTCTGTGGAGCGAGAATTTGTTTTTTTAATTAGGATTGAGGTAAAGGCTAATGTGTTTATTTCTAGACCTGCTCAGGCTAGAAATCAGTGGGAGCTTAATAATGTGGTGATAGTACCTATAAATATGGTGGAATAAATAATAAGTTGGGCTAGTGGGTTAATTAGTACGGGAAGGGTATAACCAACATTTTCGGGGTATGGGCCCGATAGCTTATTTAGCTGACCTTACTTTAGAATGAGGTGTAATAGGTAGCACGGAGGAATTTGAATTCTCAGGGGTAGGTTCGATGCCTATAATTCTAGAAATAAGAGGATTAAGCACCTCTATTATTTACTCTATCAAAGTAACTCTTTTGTCAGACATATTTCTAGATTTGAGGGGGGATGCCAGAGGTTGTGATGGAAATTGAGATATATCATATAAGGAATGCTAGTGTAAGGGGAAGAAAATTTTTTCATAGGAGATATATAAGTTGATCATAGCGGAAACGAGGGTAGGTTGCTCGAATCCATAGAAATAGGGAAGTTAGGAGAAGTGTTTTAGTAATAAAGCATGTTGTGAATAATTCTGGTGAGTGGACGGGGTATAATGTTCCTAGGAAAATTGTGGCTGTTAGGGCATTTATTATAATGATATTTATATATTCAGCCATAAAGAAAAGGGCAAAGGGGCCTGCAGCATATTCAGTATTAAAGCCTGAGACTAGTTCGGATTCCCCTTCTGTCAGGTCAAAGGGGGCCCGGTTGGTCTCTGCTAATGTGGAAGTGAATCATATTATGGCTAGGGGTCATGATGGTAGGAGGAGTCAGAGGTGTTCTTGCGTTGTAATGAGTGCATGGAGGTTGAATGAGCCGTTTATTAGCAGAATTGATAATAAAATAATGGCGAGAGTTACTTCATATGAAATTGTTTGGGCTACTGCTCGTAGTGCTCCGATTAGTGCATAATTTGAGTTTGATGCTCAGCCTGATCATAAAATAGAGTGGACGGCTAGGCTAGATGTAGCCAGAATAAATAAAAGTCCTAGGTTAAGATTAATTAGGGAATTGGGTATGGGAAGGGGTATTCATAAGAGAAGGGCAATGGTGAAGGCTAGGGCTGGTGCGATAACATAAAGAGTAGTAGTGGAGGTTGAAGGCTTTAATGGTTCTTTGGTGAAGAGTTTTACTGCGTCGGCAAAGGGTTGCAATAACCCGTAAGGTCCTACAATGTTAGGCCCCTTGCGTAGTTGTATATAGCCTAGTAGTTTTCGTTCGGTAAGTGTGAGAAATGCTATGGCAGCAATAACGGGTAAAGTGACAAGTATAATGTTTATTGTAAACATGGTGTTAAGAAGAGGAGTTGAACCTCTGATTATAAAGTCTTAAATTTTATGCAATTGCCGGGCTCTGCCATCTTAACAAGCCCTGTTCTTGGGTTATATGTGTGATTTTTGTTAAATTGAGACTAGGTCATTTATGGAAGGAAGGCACTTTATGAAGTAGGCCTTATTTCTCTTGTCCTTTCGTACAGGGAGAAATGTAGAATAGATAGAAACCGACCTGGATTACTCCGGTCTGAACTCAGATCACGTAGGACTTTAATCGTTGAACAAACGAACCCTTAATAGCTGCTGCACCATTAGGATGTCCTGATCCAACATCGAGGTCGTAAACCCTATTGTCGATATGGACTCTGGAATAGGATTGCGCTGTTATCCCTGGGGTAACTTATTCCGTTGATCAAATTATTGGGTCAATTGTAGATATTAGTTCACTTTAACTTGTTCAGTCTTGGTATAGTCTGTTCGGAGGTTTAGCTATGCTCCGAGGTCACCCCAACCAAAATTTTAAATGCAGGGTCAGGAATATGTTAAACCCATGGGTTTATGTTATTATGATTGCATTAGTAAATTGAAGCTCCGCAGGGTCTTCTCGTCTTATTATTTTATGCCCGCCTCTTCACGGGCAGGTCAATTTCACTGGTTGGAAGTAAGAGACAGTTAAACCCTCGTGTTGCCATTCATACAAGTCCCTATTTAAAGAACAAGTGATTATGCTACCTTTGCACGGTCAGGGTACCGCGGCCGTTAAACATGTGTCACTGGGCAGGCAGTGCCTCTAATATTAGTAATGCTAGAGGTGATGTTTTTGGTAAACAGGCGGGGTTGTATTTGCCGAGTTCCTTTTACTTCTTTTAACCTTTCCTTGATAGCATGCCTGTGTTGGGTTAACAGTACTAGTAATACTGGCTTGTTTATAATTATTAGTATTGGGCTGTTAAATATCGGTGAGGCTTTCGGTCCGATTTAGGCTTATGCGTAGGAGAATTTATTCATGTTACTAATACTAGCATTATTATTTCTATAATATAATAGATTAATCCAATGTGATGTTAGGAGTTCAGTTAAATGTTTGGAATTTTTTGGGTGCTTAATGTTGAGCTTGAACGCTTTCTTAATTGATGGCTGCTTTTAGGCCAACTATGGGGGCTGGAATTTTTACTCTCTATATAAGGTTTTTTCCTAGTGTCTAAAGAGCTGTCCCTCTTTAGACTAACAATTAAGCTTACAGGGGGATTGGTGGTTCTGCGGGTAGGCTTAAGGTTGAACTAAGATTCTATCTTGGATAACCAGCTATCGCCAGGCTCGGTAGGTGTATCGCCTCTACCTAAAAATCTTCCCACTATTTTGCCACATAGATGGGTGCGCTCTTTTAGCTGTTTTTGGGTAGCTCGTCTGGTTTCGGGGTGTTTGGCTTTAGTTCTCTTTGCGAAATATTTTCTAGCTGGCTCATTATGCAGAAGGTATAGGGGTGAGTCCTTGCTATTTTGTGCTTAGTCTTTTTTTTTCATCTTTCCCTTACGGTACTGTGTCTATAGCGCCAGAATAAATTTTCTATCACCTATACTTTTATATTTGTGAATGGTTTAGTATTTATACATTTATTTGGTAGTAGTATTGATTGGTTTTTGGGCTAGTGTTGGCTCAAGGTAATCAAGTGATGTTGATATCTTCCGGGTGTAAACAGGATGCTTTGTATTGAGCTATACCTTGATTTATCCAAGTGCACCTTCCAGTACACTTACCATGTTACGACTTATCTCCTCTATATAAATATAGGGGTGTTTAGTTAAGCTAATCCTTAATTATAATTGAGGAGAGCGACGGGCGGTGTGTGCGTGCTTCATGGCCTAGTTCAACTAAGCACTCTATTCTTAGTTTACTGCTAAATCCTCCTTGGACTCTTAAGTTTCATAAGAGTTATCGTGGGTTTTCTGTAATAGAAAATGTAGCCCATTTTTTCCCAGCTCATAGGCTACACCTTGACCTAACGTTTTTGCGTGGGCATTTGTGCTTACTTTATATCTCTTGTTGAGGTTTGCTGAAGATGGCGGTATATAGGCTGAGCGAGAGATGGTAGGGTGGATCGGGGTTTATCGATTATAGAACAGGCTCCTCTAGGGGGTATGGAGCACCGCCAAGTCCTTTGAGTTTTAAGCTGTTGCTTGTAGTGTTCTGGCGAGTAGTTTTGTTATTCTAACTATTGAAGTTTAGGGCTAAGCATAGTGGGGTCTCTAATCCCAGTTTGAATCTTAGCTATAGTGTATTCAGAAATTCTAAAGCCACTTTCGTAGATTATTTTACATTGGCTAGGGTTTTACAGTTTAGAGGGAGTTTAGCTTTATTTAGTTGAACTTATCTAAAACACTCTTTACGCCGATACCTATTAGCTTGGGTCAATCGTATGGCCGCGGTGGCTGGCACGAAATTGACCAACCCTATAATAGCATAGCTTAGTTAAACTTTCGTTTATAGCTAAATATTAGTCACTGCTGTTTCCCGTGGGGGCGTGGCTAGGCAAAGTGTCTTGAGCTGCATTAAGCGTGCTTGATACTTACTCCTTCTAATCATGATGATTTGTAGGGTGTCTTCACTGGGGCGAGGATGCTTGCATGTGTAATCTTGCTAGGAGCTAATAGAAAGGCCGGGACCAAACCTATTTGTCTATGGGGTTTGTGAGTCCATCTAGGCATTTTCAGTGCCTTGCTTTGGATAAATTAAGCTACATAAAC